CGCCAATATAAGCATATCGTCGATTACTAGCTCCTAGGATTCGAATACACATCAGTTCACGTGCTCCGCTGTTATCCGCTACATTCAAATGAGTTTGAGGTTGAATCATATCATTTTTTTATTATTTCAATCTAAAAAAGGAAGTAAAAATATTTTGTGTTCAAAAAAAAAAGGAACCTATAATTGCCTTTTTTATTTTCATTCTAAAGACCTATTTCCTTTGGTTCTCTTTTATTATCCTGAAATAATGAATTGAGTTCGTATCGGCATTTTTGATGATGCTATTGAAATAGCCTTTCTTGCTATATTTTCTGGTACTCCACCCATTTCATAAAGTATTTTCCCAGGTTTAACAACAGCTACCCAATATTCGGGAAATCCTTTTCCTGAACCCATACGTGTTTCAGTAGGTCTTACTGTAACCGGTTTGTCTGGAAAAATACGTACCCATATTTGTCCACCTCGGCGAACATTTCTTGACATTGCCCGCCGTCCCGCTTCTATTTGTCTAGATGTTATCCAAGCTGGCTCAAGTGCCTGAAGAGCATATCTTCCGAAGCAAATATGATTACCTCGATAGGATATTCCCTTCATTCTTCCTCTATGTTGTTTACGAAATCTGGTTCTTTGGGGGTTATAATTGATGTTTGTTTTTTAATTCCATCTTTATTACAGAACCGTACATGAGATTTTCACCTCATACGGCTCCTCGCGAATGAAGTAATTCAAATATATATATCTATATAGATATAGATTCTATCTAATCGATAAAATAATATAATATAAATATTCATATGTTTAGTAAATAACGAAATCTCGGTATTTTTTGAGATTTCATAGAATCTTCGAAATTTTTAGATCTTGTTTTCAATATCGATTCTTAGACTTGGCAAAAAGATAAAAAAATACAATAAAAGAAAAATTCTCGCGGGCGAATATTTACTCTTTTATTCTCAAATTCAGATGTAATGAAATTCAGATGGAATGTAGGGCACAACTCCTAAAAAATGGATTGCTTTTAGGTTTCTTCCGCCATCCCACCTAATAAATCATTAAGATTTGTTTTCTTTAATATTTTTTTAAGAAAATATTAAGTCTTAAGTATTTGCAGGTTTCGTCGTTCCCATCGCCTCTCGATTCATGGTTAGGTTTTAATTCGACAATGGAGCCTTTCTCATAGCTAAAAATTAATCAAATTTTTTTAGAATATTCATTCATTTCTTTTTTCGTGAATCAATATTCTCAGTTTTTCTTGATTCAGAGCTCTTAATTTATTTACATTACAAATAGATAATATATATAATATTCTTTTTTTTTATGCTTTAATACACTATCTTTTCTGAGATGACCCATAGACCCTTACATATTCGAATTCTATATCATTGATAGATTTTAATCTCTTTCTTTCACCTTTTCATTTATCTATATATTTTTATTGCTTTACAACTAAATAATCTTTTTTTTCTTTTATGTTTCACAATTTTTCAGTTGCTATAATATTTTTTTATTCAATCTTTTTTCTTTTGACTAATTCTTTAGATCTAGATAATCCGAAGTGATGTGTTGGTTATTAGTTCTTTTGAAATGAATTGATACTATTAATCGGTGTCTTTTTTTTTATTTGAATCATTCTAAAAAACTAACGAGTCACACACTAAGCATGGCAATACTATATAAAATTATTAATTTATTTTTTTAGTCGATTCAATCTTATAAAATATATCAATTTTGGAGAATCAAAATCGAGTAATTTTTTCTTTTTTGTTTTCTATAAAATCAAAATAGGATATTGAATTATTTAATAGAAACAAGAACATCTTTTTCTTTATTTAGAAAATATCCAAACTTTTATCCCTAAAACTCCATAAATAGTTCGAACTGTATAACAACAATATTCAATTTTAGCTCGAATGGTTTGTAGAGGAACCCTACCTTCTCTAATCCATTCGACACGTGCAATTTCTTTTCCATCAATACGTCCTGCAATCTGTACTTGAACTCCTTTTGTACCTGCTTGTTCAGTTAATTCAATAGCTTTTTTCATTGCTTTACGAAATGAAACTCTATTCTTTAATTGTCCAGCTATAAATTCTGCAAGAATATTGGGGTGTTTATAAGCATTTGTAACTTTTACAATAGCAATGTTTAGTTTTCTATTTACACAATTCAGTTTTTTGTGCATATTCGTCTGTAATTCTTCGATTTTTTGAGGCTTACCCTCTATTAATAACTTAGGAAATCCCATATATATTATGACTTGAATCAGATCGATTCTTTTTTGAATCTTTATCTCTCCAATTCCCTCGACACCCGAGGATATTCTTCTATTTTTTTGTATATAATTTTTGATCCAATCTCGTATTTTTTTATCTTCTTGTATATTCTCAGAATATTTTGTTGGTTGTGCAAACCAAATAGAATCATGACTTTGAGTTGTACCAAGTCTGAAACCAAGCGGATTTATTTTTTGTCCCATAATTCCCCACTACTGTACATAAAA